CTGTCGGCTCGTTGGTAAGGCGAGAGCTTCAAGCCCGATTTCAGGTGGCACACCCCCCACACAAGCACCACCCGACGAAGGGGGGACGGGGAAAGCTACAGGCCCAAAACCTTCGACCCTTCTTTCTAAATGGGGGTGCCCGGAGCACCTCATCTTGTCATTTCGTCGTTGCTCATTCCCGTTAGGGTTAGGCCGAAGTCTTTGGCGTTTCCTTCTCCGCGCCCGCTTTGCTGACCTATCGCGTGGTAGAGTACGAAAGAATAGTAAACAGAGCACACCGCAGAAAGATTCTAAATATGAGAAGTCCCCCTTGGATTCGAGAAGAAGGAAATGAAGAACGGGAACGAAACGAAATGAGGCGTTTCTAGCTCTAGTTTCGGATGAGCTTCTCCCAATTATGTCTGGTAATAGAATAGGGCGGCTTGCTCTGACCAAGACTCCACTTTTTGCTCCGTCCATGGAGCGTATGAATTTCCTGGAATGTAGATAGACCAAAAGAGGGAATGAAGGGATAAGAATAGGAATTATAGTACCATTGGAAGAAGGGGCACCTGTGGGAACATCTCTACTGACGAACCATTTCAATAGTAAGGGTGCTGCCGTGCCACGAGGCACGACCATAGAAGTAATGAAAAAGAAAAAGTTATGTAGTTGGACCATCTGCTCTATCCGTTCGAGTTTCGCTTCTTGCTCTAAAAATGAGGAAAGACTTGTTGTAAATCGCCGGTTGGGTTGGTCCAACCAAGAAATGCATGGGAGAAAGAAAGATGCACAAAACTCTGTTAGTCATCCTTTTTATAGTATTCTTCAAAAAAGTGATCTAATAGAGGTTTCACTCTATTATAATTCTTTATGTAGTCGGCAAGATTTGCCATTTCAATATCAGTTTGATATTCTATGTCTAATTCGGAAATAGCTATATGTTGAGAAAAATACTCGAAATCCTTCTGCTTCAAATCTAAAACATAAGGATACTTCTGGGTTATAGCTTGGGAAGCACAGTGCCTACGAAGATGCCGTTCTAGTACGGACAAGAGTTTCTTTTTACCCACCTCCCCCTGATGTGGGGCGAGATGAGAGGATTCCGGCTGGCCTTCCTGATGTGCCTCTTGTGAGGACGCGGAAGCTCCAGATGCGGGAAGAGTTGAAGGAGCCGGTTCGCCTCCTGCTTGAGGCAGGACATCTGCGCCCGCCTCTTGCCCGGCGGCTTCTGTTACGGCGTCGTTTAAAAACGGGGCGACAGCTCTTCGAATAATTCCCACATTGAGTTGGCTTTTACATATTCTATCTATAGAATGAGCACTGTTAACTATCTGCTTCAAAAAGATAGTTGTAAGGAACCATATGATTGTTTAGCCAATGATGGATTTCGCGCCACGGAATGGATCAAAGAACTGAAGACGTTTCCAATACCGACAGCAGCTCCCGCTGAAGCAATTGTAGCAGCTCCGGCACCCATTGATTTTGCACCTTCTAACATCTCGAATGGAGAATTCTCCTCACGCTTTTTTATTCACTATTTATTTTATGTTATCGTAGATTCTTCCCCTCGTTCCTTTTCTCTTGGGCATCTCACTTGGTGGCCTGGCCACGCATGATTTTCTTTGTATTTAACACAGTAAACTGAACACCAAGCCAATCTCGATGAATAAAGAGAAGCAACTACATCATGTTCTCCACACTACTGGCATACCTTGAATCGACTCTACCCTACACTAACAGCTTTCTTCTCTTATTCCATTTCTAGTTAAGATCCCCCTAAAAGTAGCCTTTCTCTTTATATACGATAGACCAGGAATCCCGGATAAGATGGTTGTATAAGATGTTGTACAGGCGGTCTAAACATGGACCCTACCGCCCTTTCCCAGAGGGCTTTTTTGGTAAAGATCTTCTGACGTCAGTAAAAGTTACTTTTAAAGAAAGAGCGATAGGATGGAAATCAGACTGAATGATTAGAAATGAAGTGCGCCCGAGAGGAAGGCAGTAGTAAACTGATTCTTTACTTTAGAGTAAAGGACTCTCTTTATTAGTCTTCGCAGATGAGTCTTTTTCTAGCTTGATTGCGAAGCATGCTTTTGTCCTCGTGAGAGGAAGATTGAGCACCCTGATTCTATTGGTTATTCCTTCGTGCCCTAAAAGGAAGTCAGACTAACCGACATAACATAGTATATAGTTACTGATGATTTCTTAGAACTTGTGACAAAGGGAGCAATGGGGGAATTTTTTGAAGAAGTACTGGTGAAAGGATACGTGCCATTTCCTTTTTTTATTACCACTCAAGAGATCTCACGGTGATCGCCGACGAGAAAGGTGGCGTCCGCTTACCATAAGACATAGTTTCAGTGTACTAAAAAGATTCTAAATAGAAGTCTCTTATTTAGTACTTTATTGATATAATTATTGATATAATAAGGATAAGGGGTTTACTACTGCTTATGAGCTTCCAAGATATTCCAATAGGAGACCGAAGGAAGGCGACCAGAGGAAGCTCAAGTAAGGAAGAAGGTGATGTACGGAGAAGCTCAAAATGGAGAAAGTAGAACTGGAAGTTCTACGTCTATTTAGATAAAAGAAAGTGCTTTTTGTTGGGCTCGTACGGTTCTACGAACCTTCTTTTTCGACTCCGCTGCTTTGATTGAATGCCAGGCCTTCCAACCCAAAAAAGTAAAATGCCCCTGATAGGACTTCGCCCACTGCACCACCGGAAAGAGAGGATGGAACCTGATACGAATAAGAGGTGCGGGCAATGATGGTCTTAGGCGAATGGGCATAGACCCAAACCAAGATAACCTCGCACTTGATACCTGGGGTGAGGGACTAGAAATAAAAAAGCAAATGTGGCTTAGCCGCCAATGCTGATACAAAAGGTGTGAAGCGCTATGAATAGCCTTTCTCCGCCGGGTAAGCTCTTCCTTCAAATCAAAAGGATAAAGAAAAAACCAAGACAACTTCTAAGAATGTTCATGCTTAACTTAAAACGTATTTCACTACTTCGACTGCCGCTTCGCGCCTAGTGTGATCTCAAGCTTGACTGCACACAAAGTACTTATATATATAATATATAATAATTCTATTTATATGTATATTGTATATGCCCTTCCCTTGCACTTCATTACGGGATAGGGGATCTAAGGAAAGAGGGCTAGGTGCTGCGGGATTTTTTTTTACGGAATTCTTGTTAAGGCCTAACCTAGGTTGGACAGCTTTCAGACTAAAGGCGCGTAGCGGGCTATTGGAGAGAACTCTGTCCCTTGCGGGCCTTAGGAGCCTCTGATAGAGATAGTTTCCCATGGCCCTCCTCTTACCCCCTCCTTCAAGGGGACTTAGGGCAGGATGTAAGGCAACTCCAACTCCTTTGCAGGCAAGGAAATTACCATTGAGAGCGAACTAAAGGAATGGGCGGGATCAGGATGCGATCGACCTTTACCTTAGCAGTGATAGAGATAGCATAGCTGTAGACAGGGGCAGGGCTACCAGAGAGGGGAGTGAAAGCCACTCGACAACCGCTTAAATGCGTTTTGAATGAGAGAACCCGGCAAAGAAAGGTCTCCCATTAAAAGGCGCAAGGTAGCGAAATTCCTTGTCGGGTAGCGTTCATTCGAAAACGTTGACCCAGTGTGAAAGTTCAAGTTCCACTGAGAGACTCGAGTCGTGAGATGAGAATATATGTCTTATCTCCTCTCTTTCTACCTGTTCTTTCTCTCTAAAGGAAGGTAAGCAAAGTTTCTTTGAATATACCTTTCCTGATCTACGACCACCCTCCAAAGCAAAAAGCGCCTTCCCGCCAGATGAATGAGTAGTTTAAGGCTTGGATCCATGGATGGGAACATGAGGTGGGCTAGCTTCGGATCCACAACTGGTGGAGAGTACCGGGTGAATCATTGGAACGAGAGTTGCTTGTTTGACCCGATGGAAAGCTTTGAACGGATCCGGTGGAAGGGCCTCACTTGGTTGGGCTTCGATAGGTGGAAATGGGAATGGGATCGCCCGAGAAACCATTGGATCTAGCAAATTGATTCATTGTTCTGCCTCTCCCACTGGTGGTGGATGGCAACCAAAGGACTTGAATCTAGCGTTTGTTTGCAGTTCCGGTTGAGCTTTCATTCCTTCGAATAGACGGATAGCTCTTGGAGGAATGGATGAGCTTTCATCGGAAGACCTGGCCGATGCAATCGAGAGACTGAGAGGAACTGGACTTGGCAGAGGAATGCATAGAAATATCTGCCTTTGCCAGGAGAATCAAGAGATGGATGGTGCCTGGGATCATCGGTTGAAGACCCCTTTCCTCTTTTATACACGATTTGGATCATCGCCTCTGGTGGACTAGTGGAGTCATCAGGAGAAGAGGGAGGGATCGGGAGACAAAGATGATGGTTAGCTGGCTGGCGCTGGAGCAAAAAATAGATTTTGTTGGTATTCGCCCTCGAATGGAGATGCTTAACTGGTTCGAACCTAGCTAGGAATTGGCGGAGTCTGCTTGCTTACCTTCTCTCGATGGAGGGCTTCCTTACCTCATAGGACTCCGATAGCTTTCATTGGGCCGCATTGAGAGGGGGAAAGAGCAGGGCTTGGAGTAAAGGCAATGTAAATTGGTTATTGGCAGGATCGAATGGACTCGATGGAGACAAAGAAAGATGCAGGTTAGTTCGAGTGAGGTTGGTGGCGACCAAAGGACTGGACTCAAAAGATCGCTAGTTCGGGCTTAGTTCCTTCGTTTGGTTGCTCATTCGCTTGCCTCGAGGCCGGGATGGAAAGCTGAATAAGAACTTGAATGAGATGCCTTGGCAGTGGATGAAATCGATTGATTGAGAAGAAGTTGGATTATCTTCCTCAGAGGTAGGGATTGGGGGTGATCTGCGACGGTACTTGCCTGCTTATTCGGAGGGGGAAGACTCGAGAGTTTGTCGGATGGAAGTGAGATGGCCAAGCCTTGGATGAATGGAATCGGCCCTTTCCTTTTTATTTTAGTACACCTGCTTGAAAGCATTGGTTCCATGGATGGGACAAGAGATGGGGATAGAAGTAAAACAGGAGCTTCCGAGCCTAGTACATCTGGTGTTCCGGCCTATTAGGTGGGACCTAAGGTTATCCTTCCCGGGAGAAGGCGTTAGAGTTAGAGGCAGAGGGGGGATCAGGAGATTGAAAAGAAGAAGATGGAGGGTTGCTCGTACTCGCTTTCACCTGTTAGATGCAGCTACACCTGGTACCGGTGATGAGCTAACTAAAGGACTCGAAGAAAGGTTATGCAGGTGGGTGTTCATTTGCAGTTGCTGGTCGGGGCCGTGGGGATGGAAAGAAAGATGAATAGTTCGGTTGGCCTTTGCCTGGCACTGGAACCGGAGATGGAGACAAAGGTGGAGCTTACTCGCTTGAATCGCTTGGATCACCAGCGGAGATGCTTAACCCTTTTTCCCACTGGGAGGAATTCCCCCCAGGTTGTCTGGTTTACCGGGCTAACTATTCAAAGATTCACTATTTCCCGTTCTGCCACTCCATTTTGCTGAGGGGTATAGCTATTTTTTAGTAACCGGTTTGAAAGTCTATACCATGAAAAAGAAAACACTTATTGAGAGCATGATTAGGTACTCACGAGCATTGTCAGAACGAAAGGTTTTGACTTGAGGGGTAAGTACCATATATATAAAAATATTAACAATGGAAGGTACTTCATCTCTACTCTTCAGGAGATATATCCAGGTGTAGATAGTGCAGTCATCAATAAAAATAAAGGAAATTGAATAACGAAATCCAAAGATAGAAACCACTTGGGCAGGTCCCCACACAGAAGAATGTATAAGATAAAATGGACTTGAACTTCTATTATTATTCAATGGAAATGTGGTTCTACAATGTTTTGAGAATTGACAACAGGTTTCACACTGGAAATCCAAGTCACTAGAGAAAAAACATTTCTTAAGAAATAAATATTTAAGACACTTCAAAGACGCATGACCCAGACGAGTATGCCACAGGCGTACTCGCTCTTTATTGTTGACAGACTCTGAAAGAGAGTCCTCAGAAACAAAAACAGCAATTGGACCAGAGAAGGCGATGGCATTGCTCGTATTTATGGTCTTGATGAAGTAATGGCAGGCAAAAGAAAAGTCTATTTCAGGCTAAGCTGATGTATTTGCTGAGTCTTTTTCTCCATCTAGAATATATAAGAGCCCTCTTCCTTCTTTCGGGAATCGATTTGACACTTTAGCTATTAGCTAGCCTAATCAAAGAGGCTATATCAAAGGTCTGGTGACGGTGAGGTATTGTAAAGCTCCCACACTCTAGTCCTATAGAGGGTAACTCAACCTAGGGTATGTCAAATACAGATTACCTTAAGAGTTTCATAGCAGAGACGAACATATAGGCGGGTGGCATTTTCCGGAGTAAAAGGCTATTTTATTACGTTGTTTATAATATCCCATCCCCGCTGAAGCAAAGACGCCCACTTGAACGCTTTGTTTATGAAAACATCGTCTAATAGAAAAAACGAAAGAGATCTCTTTCTTCGTTTCCCCCGCAGCTATTCCTCCTTTAGACTTATACAAGCTAGTACAAGATGGTATTGGAAATAGAGGAAGCCAGTAGAAGTAGATGCTAGTTAGGTAGTAGCAGAAAGCAATCGTTTGTCACTCGAGGAGTTAGCCTAGCCCCCGCATTGTAAAAAAAAAAGTAATTGAGTTCGAGTAAGGAAAGACTTGACCAGAGGAGAGGTCAACTAGTGACGGTGACACTTATGAGCGAGAGCGAGAGGCTTTTCTTTTGTCTTTGTCGGAGCAGAGGCGAATATGAAAAGATAGAAGCTCTACGACTAACAAGCCAACCCCGCAAGAACCTACTCCTATAAAAATGAAAAGCAATACTAAACAAGCGAGAAATGCCCTTAATTAATATATAGGTATTTCCCTGCCTTTGGTAGCCGGTCAGATGTTTTGTTTTGCGAATCTGGTAAGGCCCATCGATCTAAGCTAGAATCTGGGTGCCATCATTAGTTAGCTCGCGAATCCCGTAGCTATTGATTGTGAAGTACGAGGGCTGATCGGCTTGTTGGTACGGTTAGCGCTTCGTTGCTTCGCTTTCTTTTTTTAGATAGATAAATTACTTTAATAAGAGGGGAATTGAGAATGAATATTCTAGTAAGCGTAGGGAGCGCAGGGCTCCCCCGATACAGGAGCCCGAGCGCAATCAAGAGACCTTATACTTATAAACATAACAAATAAAACCAAACAAAGATAGTTAGCATAGATAGGAGTCTATCTCAAGTAAGCACCAGAGTAGATCTCCACTAAAAAAGACAAAGAAGACCCTACATTAAAACACACTACTTTGCGTCTACAGACACTTATTAAATTCAAACCTTCTAAAACTAAAAAGAGTTAACGGAGTCTTCTAGCGCCTCCAGTCACCGAAGACGACAGCCTCCACAATGAGATTGTCCCGTTCTCTTCGCAGCATTCTCAGTCTACTCTCGAGGTACCTTGTTCTCTGGTCCGTCGCACGGATGCGGTTTTCCACGACGGCAGGGCCCTCCGGGAGCAGGTTTCTGCAATAAAAGGCTGTTAAGATTCTCCGGCGTTGGAGCAGTTCGTTTTCTAGTCGCGGTATTTCGTTTACAACTTGAGCGAGCCTTTCTCTATCTGCAATAGTAGCCATACGTGCTAGTACTGAATTTCTTTGATTTTCATTTGATGAAGTGAAGACACTTATCGAGCCTCCATTTATAGAGTAGAAGTAGAGTAATCCCGCCATGCGGCACGAATTGGATGACAGGCATAATCCTTATTTTCTGCAGTTGAGTACTATACATGCCTTTAATGAGCAAACTAACTAACTTGCGAAATAAACGCCCCTGCAATCGCCCTGTGTGAACAACCTAACTAACTTTGCATAACCAGCTTCAAGAGTTACGCCTAATCAATCACTGTTAGGATAAGCGAAATCGAAGAGGTTAGTTAGAAGGTAAGGATAGCATGATTAACTAGTTGCGGGTCCTTTGGATCATGGGCCACAGCTACTTGGGTAGAGACCGCTGAACATCATTTGGGCAGGCCGAGGCTATATGGGCTTAGGCCTTTTGATGGCTGTCATCTAGCTAGGGCTATTTGAACTAAGCCGAATCTGTGGACTGAGTAGCTAACTATTATTATAATATATATATATTATTTTAGGATAGAGGAGTGGGGCTATTCTTCGCACCGAGAAAATCTTTTGTTAATCTCGTTATCTCCACGGGCGCTGGGTTAAGGGCAGAATCACACCTTGGGGAACCGGTACGAAAGGGAGCTAGCTAAGGCAGCAAGCAAAGAAAGGCAGCATAGTAGGCCTTTTAGATCGGATTACGCTTCTTTATTAGACGAGGAAGTAGATTCACAACATGCAAGAAAAGGGCTCAAGGCCCAATGAAAGAAGTAAACAGACGCGGGGCATTCGGCTTATCAGAGGCAATGGCCTTCGCCTACGTCAAAGACAGCCGATTCGTCCTACTAACATGTCTTCTGCTGGGATTGGGTGTCTGGTGGTATCTTCTGCCAGAGCCCCTATTGGTTCAACCAACGGCTTGCTGCTCACCTGAGTGCGCTAGTGCAATTAAGGAAGCCGCACAATGCCAAATGAGGTCTCTAGGCTTCCCGTGTATTCATCCAAATCAGATCCATGAGAAAGTTATGGACACGTTCACGAAACCGGAAGTCTTTCGATCCCATGCAGTCAATGCCAATGGGTGTGCTTAAGAGCTGGTGGCAACCGAATACCTTTCACCACACCTAACCCAGGCTTTTGCCAACAACCTTTCTTTCAAAATCCACTGGGTAAACCGTCCAGGAACAGCTAAAAAGGCTTGAAGAGACAGTGGCTCAAAACATTAAGAGGAAATAGAAAGATTCGTATGAAGAGGTCAAAAACCCTATGATCCTTCGATTTTTTTGGAATGATGGGGCCCACATCAAAAAGTAGTTGAACCTACATAGCGAAAAGGGGGATCCCCTTAAGCACGTGAAATCCTTTTATGCCCATCCGCCTAATGTGCGGAAGTGGCTCATGATGATAGTCTTATGATCAGACTATTCCCAAGGAGCCTTACTGATCAAGCTATGGAATGGTACTTCACTCCCCCTAGGTATTCAATTCAATCCTTTGCCCCCCTTGTCGAAAAGTATTTAGAACGCTTCTCAGCTATCACAAAGAGGGAAATGTTGATTGAATCAGTGGGAAGAGTCGCTGCCTATGAATGCAATAGTTCCAGAAGGAATTGCTGCCAGAGTTCTTTATTCTTCGATAAGAAAGAGGAGTCTGAGTAAACAGAAGTGATATGTTTCTCGTTGGGGGGGAGTATACGTGCTCTTGGTCTTCAAGTTGACTATTAACGGGTCCTTAGTCATATCTATTCGTCCTGGCGAAGCATTAAGGAAGACAGATGAAGATGTTCTGCTTGGGCCTCTCGCCGGAGAGTTCCTTCGCGTCACTCCCTTGATTGGCTTAAGAGCGGTACCAAGGGTTCATTCAATCTATTTTCTCTTTCAAAAATCCTGTGCTGTGCAAACTTCATCTGTGGTTTATGCGTCCCTTTCTTAGGGGACCCTTCGCGTATCTATTCTCTATTCAAGAAGCCCTTCGCTCCACTTCCTTGAACTGGCGAAAGGTGCACCAAGCGTCCTTCATTCGAAAGCGAAAGCGCAGATGGTTGCTCTTTATTTACAGCTTGAAGTCCGAACTTTTTAAATCTGAATCGTCGGAAATGGCCACCCCCTTCTGGCACATAGCTGCCACCTTCGCATCTCCGATAACAATATCGTTACCCAAGATAGCATAGGCCGGATCCACTAACTCGGTACTCAACCACACGGTGTTGTGGTGTGCTAGAGTGAAGAATGTCCAGGAACCGTAGAAACCAAGTGCTTGTCCCGTGCCGAACGCCACCAAACAGTAACCTTCCCGGCGATGGGCCTTAGCTCTCAACATATTGGCTACAAGCCCAGAGCCCGCCCAAGCAGCTGCAAGAGCGGAGCCGAATACACCGCATCTTTCCAAGAAGCAGGGATGGAAAGGTATCGATTGCGGCTTTGAAATCAAAACGCGAATTAATTATTAACATCCAAAAGTAGAGCCAATGGCTTACGCTGATCGTAGGTCCCATCCATGGGGATCAACCGAAGTGTATCCATGGCCCATGATTGGGCTGGTCTCAATAAACACTGTTTCCGCTCGTTCCCGGGCTTTCATTAAGATCATTCGCCCATACAATCGAAGAGGGAGAGCAATCAAGGCTATGAGGACAATTCCCCTAAGCTTGGAACTTAGCTTGGCACTAGGTGATCTATGTGTCAAAGGGCTACTTTTCTTCCTATCCTTCCCATTGCCTTGCAGCCTATGCATCAATCCCATTCTACCGATGTGTACTTCTTTGGAACAGCTTTCCCGATCCCATCATACTCTTTACCTTTCTTCTCCTTTTGGGTATTTGCTATCTTGTGGTCCGGTCCCTTATTTTTAGGCTGACCACGTGGCTGATTCCTCTTGCGACGTCTGTTGGGAGGTAGCATCCAATAGATCTATCTACTAGGCCTTTCGTCGTGGAAGCAAATGGAAAAAAAAAGCAAAAGCGGAAACAGCTAGATCAACTGCCGAATCAGTCGAACTCGAAGCCTTCGCTCCTATGTCAATGGTTGGGATAGCTGGCTTACCTTATTTTTTAGGACATTCAAGCTTCCAGTCTAATGACTGGACACGACCAACCCCGACTCTATAAGCCCTCGTCTTTACAGGAATTGTCGCAGCTGAGCGTAGATGACTTCCCGCAGATTGGGCCACTTCTATTTATCAATAAAAATCAATAGAAAGAAGATCCTACTTTCCCATCAATACTTATACCATAAAAGCGAAAAAGAACCTCTCATCTTGGGATGAGACCCTGGAAGCTTTGGCCCGGCATACTACTATCATATCAGGGGTGAAAGGTGATCATTTGTTGTTCTTAGCAGCTATGGCTATTCATTTGAGTATTCAGGTAATGAATAGTAAATGAGCGAAGGGCGCAGTTACCACAGCTATGAGTTCAAGCGGCTACCCTATAGTAGCAGTTAATTGAGGCTCGACAGACCTGGGCTAAGGAGATGATCTGGGTAAACCCCTTTTTTTGGTGAGGTCAGGCACCTCCCACTTTCTGCTAGAGCAAAAATGAAAGAAATCGTGTATGTAATCCGCCCTCAAAGAGAGCTCAGCTCAAGAGGACTACATTCAACAGAAGAACGAATGAAAAAGGAATTCCTACAGGGAAAGGGAAATTGAAGGCTTTGGGACAACATATTAGAATATACAAACAAAGAAAGACAGAGATAGGGTGCATGCTCCAGCCCAGGTGGAGCACTAACAAGGGGCAATCAAGAATTCTAGTTATCACTTCCAAGCAATATCGCATAAACAAAGACGATATCATCAGAAAAAGAAAAGAGATCTCTTCCATTGGCACGTTTAGTTACTTTGTCAATGGTTCGATTAGATGCTCTTCTACAAACAGGACTTGTCGAGTCTGGTTCGAATCGGGACTGATCGAGTAGAGGATGGTATTAGCGCTTTCTATTTTTCGAGATGGGAATGCCTATTATTATTATATATTATAGTAACCCAGCAAGGGATGCAAGGCTTTCTGACCTTCTGCCCTCTGTTTTTGCGGCTTATCCGGTCTTGGATAAGGCTGGTGGTATCCGTATTCTAATAATTATTAGAAGATCCTAGCTTCTTTTATAAAATTGGAATGAACTGGCCATCAACATATAAAGGAAATCGAGTGAGGCTTGAAGACCAGTTATTGAATCCGTTGGTGCCATTGATTCTGTTGGAGGCAGGGCAATAGGAAATCTCTCTCTTTATGGCGGTGTGATCGTATCTGCTCCTCTTGTTCACGAATCCGGTCCTAGTCTTTGAGTCATAGGAGCTGCACCAAGCCAAGTTAGCTCATCTTAGGGTTTTTTTTCTTTTTAAGAAAGGCTTAAGTTCTTCCTTTATTAAGGTAAGGTCCGAGAGTAAGATGGCTATTTTTTCAGCTCTTCTGACTATGCTTTCCGTGGTAGCTAGGCTTATATCAAACCAGACTAGTTCCTGGTGGTTTAGTAAGGGCTTTAGGAAAAGACGTAACTGCTCTTGTCGGGGCTACTAGATGGGAAAGATATGCCACACCTGGACCAGGCTAAAAACGAGGAGTCTTCCCTTTTCGGGGTTAGACTCTATAGAACCAGAACAATAGACTGATTGACTGTGGTCAGGTCAGAGCCCTCTGTTGTCTGTTGGAGGAGATTGATTGGACTTTATACCGTACCTTACTTAGTCTTCCGCTGGACCTGGATTCTCTAAAGCTTAAAAATAGAAGTACCCCTCGGGGGAGGAGGAATTGACTTCTCTAAAAAGGAGAGAAAACCATTTCATCTGTATCTGGCACTTCTTTACTTGGCTTATCTAGTAGACTGTTTTTAGCGGGAGAAAACCTTTAGCTTTAGCAAGTACTACTACTCCCGGATAGTATAACCGATGATATGATGTTCTTTTCGCTCTTGGAGTAAGAAAAGTATGTTTGAAAGGTGCGTAGCTGTGAAGTCAAGAGATTCCGGAATCTCTCTTTCCTGTGCTATCAAGAATAAGGAATAGCCAGCAAGGTATTCTTTATACGCGCGTGCAAGAGATTCAGTTTAGTGTAAGGTGCAAGGCGAAAGTCATAAAGGAAATCGAACTCCCAGTCTCATTCCCGGCTAACCGTGAACAGAGTGAAGGGTGGGCCAAGAGCTTTTTAGAAGGGGTCTTTATTCAACAATATTCCCCGGGCTCACCTATATCCTATTCCTCTTCCAGCTGGCGGGTTATCTTTTATATCGATTCATAATAAGTAAGGCAAAGAGAGCTCAATGTGGGAATCGTGGAAAATGGTGTCAAAGCACCTCCCCTCGCTCCACTAGCTAGGTAACTCATTTTTCTAACTAAGAAAGCAGAAAATCCTTTAAGCCCGCCTGCCAATAGGCTCTCTTCTCATCCAGCTTTAGATCGGTCAGATGGGCTTTTGCTTTGTTTACTCGGAGTTCTTTCCGTCTAGTCTGGTTTGCTTTTTTGCGTTCACTCGCGGAGTTCTAGTTAGATTCGTGACTTCTTCGCATCTCTCAATCAAATGACCATACTAAAATCCATTCTCTCACCAACCCCCAAGCTGATTTGGCTAAACAAAGGACTTGGTGATTAGTAGCTGGTTCAACAAGAGCAATTTTATCTTATTGGCTTGCTTATTCAACTCGTTTGAGTAAACCCCGTCTTTTTGTCCTAAATGCCTCTTCCCTTTCATCCATTACCGTTAGCGCAATAGGCTGCTCGATTTGCCATCTCGGCTCCTCTTGCCCTTTTTCCCATGCCTGGGAAAATGATTTGAACCCTAGTCAGTAGACTGGCCTTTCCTTGGATCCGTGAGTTCAATCAAAGATGGCTGAAACTCTCTTTCGTACCTCTTTCCCGGTTTGGATAGAGAATGGTTTTTTTGAACATGGCTGCCCGTCTGGATGATATATAGGAAGCAGTTTAGTTTACCTCGGACAATTCAACCTAGGAACAGTTGTACGCCTACATAACCTACCTCCCGGACCAAGGGAAGAAGGTCTCAGATCGCTGTAGTTCTCGACCCCTTTTGTTAAACCAGTTCCTGTACTGTTTTTGAATTCATTCTAGTCAAGTCAGTAAAGTAATCTGGTGGAAGGGGCCCTCCTCACCTCTCCCCTTCCCCCTTATCACGGAAGCAACCCAACCAAGGAGAACTCACCATGACAAAGGCCTGCCTTTCAGTGCGTGAAAGAAGTCCTGCTCTTTCACTGCCTTACTTTGGCCTCTCTCTAGCCAAACCAACGACATTCAAGCCAAGCCCATGGAGCAGCTTCACCTTCTCTCCTCCGCAGGCGTGCATTCCAAAAATATATATATAAATATATATCGTACCAAAATTAGTAAAAAAATCTACCGCTTACGTTACGACCACTGAACAAACTTGGTTGACGAACATGGTTTATGCGCCGCTAATGTAGCGGCTTGTCGAGCATTTGACAAACTCACACCATCCATTTCAAATGGGATTTGTCCCGTGGACACACGAGCAATCCAACCCGTAGGATTTCCTTTTCCTCTTCCCATTCTTACTTCTGTAGGTTTCCCGGTAATAGGGAGATCAGCGAGAACTCTAACCCATATCTTACCATTTTTTCGGAATTGTCCGCTCATAGCACGATGGAATTGTCCGATTGTAGCCCGACGCGCTGCTTCAATGGCTCGATATGAAAGACGACCAGCTCTACAACTTTTAGTGCCATATCTTCCAAAACCAAGTTGTGTACCGTCTGGTTTGCAAGCCCTACCACTACTTCCTTTACGATATTTACTATATTTCGTACGTTTCGGATATAGCACGTCCCCCTTTTTTTTTACTATATGAAATCCACACTTTGACACCTGAGATTCCGTAACGAGTAGATACTTCCGCAGAAGCATAATCGATTTTCTGGTTAAATACATTACGAGATGTTTTTCCATACTTTCCGCATTCAGTTCTAGCTATTTCTGCGCCTTCTGATCGACCTGAACAACATATACGGATCCCCTCAACCCCTTTTTTCATTACTAATGGAATATCCTTCACTATTTTACTAAAAATGGAACGAAATGATCTTGTTTTCTTTCTCAGTTGAAAAGAGATGTCTTGAGCAATCGGAGAAGCACTTTGATAAACAGATTTGATCTTGACCGACTCAATTAAGGTATTAGTGTTTGTTCTATTAGACAACAAAGATCGCATTTTTTTCACTTCGTTCAAATAAGAGTTGTACCCGTACGGAATTCTTCTGTTTCTCAGTATGATCTCTATCATCATCTCTATTCCCTTTATCAATTCTCCTATCCTACCTAGGTCTATGAATTTATCTATCAATTCCATTACCTTATCCTTACCCATGAGGTTCCAACATTTGATCCTTAATTGACCTAGGAGTTGTT